AGGTATGACTGGCATAAAATCTACGATTGGACTCAAAAACGCGTAGGCCTCAGGTAATTTGGCAAAGAAAAAACTACTCGAATAAAAGGCAGAATTAAGGCAGATCAAACTAAAGATATTAAGCATAACAGACATTTTATTTTTATTGCATTTTGATTAAGTTATTGATAGAAAGAAAAAATGAAGACAAAAATCCTTCTTTTTTTTTTAACTTACCCACTCAATCAAAAAACCTTCTATTCCCCATTGAGAATAGAAGAAATTCTACTTTCATACAATATCTTAATAGAATTCTATGTAATGATCAATAAATTCGTTTGAATTCTATATCTACGCGTGTCAAAATACTAATAACAGAATTGAATTTCTTTTTTCGACAGTTAGGCTGGAATTGACGAATAACCAATAACAATATTAGTGTTTATTAATGTCGAATAGAAATCTAAGTGGGGCGTGGCCAAGTGGTAAGGCATCGGGTTTTGGTCCCGCTATTCGGAGGTTCGAATCCTTCCGTCCCAGAGCATATGTAATTTCAGATTTCATTTTTCTGCTTCTAAAATTGAATATTGGATAGAATTGTATTCTTTCTGCTAATGATTTTAACCAAAATGAATATTTTTTTGCATCAAATAAAGAAGGATAAGTATTCAAATGACACGCAGATACAAGTGAATCCTTTGGAGATTTAGGCAAGATGGGGTTCTAAATTACATGAATTTGAATTCCAAAATCCAAAAAAGTATGTTTTTAATCATATATGCATCCCTTATAATAATACAATTCTAATATTCATATATAATATAGAAATTAATGAGTTCTTTTTTTATTCATCCTGGAAAAGAAATTTGATTTTTCCAATCTAATTTTTTATTTTTATTAAATTTCTATTTCTTTTATTGATTCTCCATTTAGTATTAGTAAATTATTAAACTCAAAAAGAAAGATGGATTTTGATTTCTTAGGGATGTCGCCATTATTTTAAATTCTAAAAAAAAGTAAGATTACATTACTAATAATAACTTAAGATATATTCCATATTCATGTATTAACTGTCCCGACTGAACCAATGACTATTCATGATTCCATAATTGAATCACCCGCATACCGGTTCCAAATTTGAGGAATGTTAATGTTATGGTAAAACTTCGTTTGAAACGATGTGGTAGAAAGCAACGTGCGACTTGAAGGACATGATCTGTTGTGGATTCTTATATCCATCATTCTATAAGAAAGGATGCTCTTGACTCGACATCTTTTGCTCTGTTCCACTCGAAGCCGCATTGCATTTTTGTTGGGGTGTAATGGAAATAGTACATGATGGAGCTCGAGTAATAAAGTATTGAGCTATTTCTCAAGGGAAAAGAGAAGAGTCTAGGGTTAGCGTCATTCAATAAGTTGGAACAACTTCGTAAGTATATTTTTGACAGATAAATCAAAAGGATCAAAATAAAACAAGTTTCAAATCCCAAAGGAAAGTCTTTTGTTGGAATTGATAAGACTTTTTCGAGAAAAAAAAATTTATATATATCACGGGTAATCCCCTGTTAGTATGATTCCATCTTTTGATAGACTTTTGATAGAAATAAATAACAAAAAGGCATGTTGCTGCCATTTTTGAAAGGATTAAAAATCAACGAAGTAATGTGTAAACCCAATGATTCAAAAAAAAAGATAAAGATTTCCGTAACAAGGAAATACTCTTTCTAATTGTTAATTGTCGTATCAATTGAATTTGGATTAGAATACTGAATTCAACTTGATTCTAAATGAAACAAAAGGGTATTTGAGACTGCTCAATAAATGAAAGAAATGCCAAAGGATTGGATTTTCTTTTGAGCTATTTTATTTATATTTAAGAGTTATTCAACTTGAGTTATGAGTATACAAATGATTTTTTTTTAGGAAATAAATATTAAATAAATGAAAAGACCCTAATTCTTAGTCTAATTCATTTCATTTTTTTATGGACTTATTGGGTTGGTCATTAAAATTTCTATATACCTAACTTTGAATCATTTTTCTCGAGCCGTACGAGGAAAAAACCTCCTATACGTTTCCGTGGGGGGGGTTTAATCTATCCCAATGAGCCGTCTATCGAATCGTTGCAATTGATGTTCGGTCCCGAAGAGAGGGAAGAGATTTGCAGAAAGTGGGTTTTTATGATCCAATAAAAAATCAAACTTATTTAAATGTTCCGGCTATTCTAGATTTTCTTGAAAAAGGTGCTCAACCAACAGAAACTGTCTATGATATTTTAAAGAGGGCGGAGGTTTTTAACGAAGTTCAATTAATGAAATAAAAAACAAAGATAATGTGGTTGTAGTGTGGTAGAACTTTTTTTATTCCTTTTCTATTTTTTTTTTTTATGTGGTGCCAATTCAACACCAAAATTTGTTTATATATTTCACTTTTTTTTCTAATTCGCTTTTAAAATAACAATTCAAACTAACAAATTAAAAATAACAATATAACAATATATAATATATATTGTATATATTTT